TATGTTCTATCGACTTGTATGTAACTATTGAGAGTCAAGATATTATACATAACGTGACTATTCCACCAAAAAGTTTGCTTTTAGTTCAAAACGATCAATATGTAGAATCAGAACAAGTGATTGCCGAAATCCGTTCGGGAACATATACTTTGAGTTTTAAAGAGAGGGTTCGAAAACATATTTATTCCGACTCAGAGGGCGAAATGCACTGGAGTACTGACGTCTCCCATGCACCTGAATTTATATATAGTAATGTACATCTCTTACCAAAAACAAGCCATCTATGGATATTATCAGGAGGTTTATCCAAATCCTGTAGAATTCCCTTTTCGATACACAAGGATCAAGATCAAATGAACGTTCATTCTCTTTCTGTCGAACAAAGATATATTTCTAGCCCTTCAGTAAATAATGATCACGTTAAACAAAAATTCTTTAGTTCCGATTTTTCAGGTAAAAAGGAAGGTAGGATTCCTGATTATTTAGAACTTAATCGAGTCATATGTACTAGCTATTGTAATCTCATATCTTCGGCTATTATCCACGGGAATTCTGATTTATTGGCAAAGAGGCGAAGAAATAGATTCATCATCCCATTCCAATCGATTCAAGAACGAGAGAAAGAACTAATGCCCCACTCCAGTATTTCAATTGAAATACCCATAAATGGTATTTTCCGTAGAAATAGTATTTTTGCTTTTTTCGACGATCGCCAATACCGAAGAAAGAGTTCAGGAATTACTAAATATGGGACTATAGGGGTGCATTCAATTGTCAAAAAAGAAGATTTGATTGAGTATCAAGGAGTCAAAGAATTTAAGCCAAAATACCAAATGAAAGTAGATCGCTTTTTTTTCATTCCAGAGGAAGTGTATATTTTCCCCGAATCTTCTTCCCTAATGGTACGGAATAATAGTATCATTGGAGGAGATACACAAATTACTTTAAATACAAGAAGTCGAGTAGGCGGATTGGTCCGAGTGGAGAAAAAAAAAAAAAAAATAGAACTTAAAATCTTTTCTGGAGATATCCATTTTCCAGGAGAGGCAGATAAGATATCCCGACACAGTGGTATCTTGATACCACCAGGAACGGTAAAAACAAAGTCTAAGGATTCCTTAGAAGTGAAAAGTTGGATATATGTCCAACTTTTCACACCTACCAAGAAAAAGTATTTTGTTTTTGTTCGCCCAGTAGTCATATTCGAAATAGCGGATGGTATAAATTTAGAAAGACTTCTCCTCCAAGCCCCATTGCAGGAAAAGGATAATCTGAAGCTTCGAGTTGTCAATTATATTCTTTATGGAAATGGTAAACCACGTCAGGGAATTTCTGACACAAGTATTCAACTAGTTCGGACTTGTTTAGTCTTGAATTGGGATCAAGACAAAAAAAATTCTTTTATCGAGGGGGCCCAAGCTTCTGTTGTTGAAGTAAATACAAAGGGTCTGATTCGTGATTTTCTAAGAATCAACTTAATGAAATCCCCTATTTCATATATCAGCAGAAAAAGGAATGATCCATCAGGGTTAGGATTGGTCTCTGATAATGGGTTAGATCGTCCCAATATTAATCCATTTTCTTACGTTTATTCCAAGGCAAGATCACTTAAAAAAAATCAAGGAACTCTTAGTACGTTGTTGAATAGAAATAACGAATGTCAATCGTTGATGATTTTGTCATCATCTAATTGTTTTCGAATGGATCTATTCAATGGTGTAAACTCTCACAATGTAATAAAAGAAACAATTAAAGGAAATCCTATAATTCCACTTAGGAATTGGTTGGGCCCCTTAGGAATAGCCCTTCAATTTGCGAATTTTTATTCATTTTACCATTTCATAACTCATAATCCGATTTCCGTAACTAAATATCTGAAACTTAACAATTTAAAACAGACTTTTCAAGTATTTCAATATTATTTAATGGATGAAAAGGCGAGAATTGTTAATCCCGATCCATGCAGTAAGAGTGTTTTGAATCCATTCAATTTGAAGTGGTATATTCGCCGTCATAATTATTATCATAATTCTTGTGAAGAAAGATTGACAATAATTAGCCCGGGGCAGTTTATTTGTGAAAATATATATATGGCCAAAAACGGACCACACCTAAAATCGGGCCAAGTTATAATTGTTTACGTTGACTATGTAGTAATAAGATCGGCTAATCCTTATTTGGCCACTCCGGGGGCAACTGTTCACGGCCATTATGGAGAAATCCTTTATGAAGGAGATACGTTAGTTACATTTATATATGAAAAATCGAGATCTGGTGATATAACACAGGGTCTTCCAAAAGTGGAACAAGTGTTAGAAGTGCGTTCAATTGATTCAATATCGATAAACTTAGAAAAGAGAGTTGAGAGTTGGAAGGGGTGTATAACAAGAATTCTTGGAATTCCTTGGGGATTCTTGATTGGTGCTGAGTTAACTATAGCGCAAAGTCGTATCTCTTTGGTTAATAAGATCCAAAAGGTTTATCGATCCCAGGGGGTGCAGATCCATAATAGGCATATCGAAATTATTGTACGTCAAATAACATCAAAAGTCTTGGTTTCAGACGATGGAATGTCTAATGTTTTTTTACCCGGAGAACTTATTGGATTATTGCGAGCGGAACGAACAGGACGCGCTTTGGAGGAAGCGATCTGTTACCGAGCCATATTATTGGGAATAACAAGAGCATCTTTGAATACTCAAAGTTTCATATCCGAGGCGAGTTTTCAAGAAACTGCTCGCGTTTTAGCAAAAGCCGCTCTCCGCGGTCGTATTGATTGGTTGAAAGGCCTGAAAGAAAACGTTGTTCTAGGTGGTAGGATACCCGTCGGTACCGGATTCAAAAGATTAGTGCACCGCGCAAAGCAATATAAGAGTATTGCTTTGAAAATCAAAAAGAAGAATTTATTCGAGGGGGAAAGGAGAGATATCTTGTTCCACCACCGAGAATTATTTGATTCGTGCATTTCAAAAATTTCTATGATCCAGCAGAACAATCATTTATAGGATTTAATGATTCCTAAGAGGGGATTTATCCTTTTAACTATCGATTGTCTTGTGATTTGTTAGATGGGATTTGTGTTAATAATAATAAAGAAATAAAGATAATACGTAATAGATAGACATTAATCGCTTCGTTCGTATATCAATGTCCAATTTCCGGGAAAAGGGAAAGTTCCGTCGGAACAATTATTTATTTCAGGGTACCCCGTTCTTTTTTTTTTTAAAAAAAAAAAAGAGAGGGAGAAAGTGTGGGGAGAAATGAGAAGAAGATATTGGAACATTAATTTGGAGGAGATGCTGGAAGCAGGAGTTCATTTTGGTCATGGGACTAGAAAATGGGATCCAAGAATGGCACCTTATATTTCTGCAAAGCGTAAAGGTATTCATATTACAAATCTTACTCGAACTGCTCGTTTTTTATCAGAAGCTTGTGATTTAGTTTTTGATGCAGCAAGTAGCCGAAAACAATTCTTAATTGTTGGTACCAAAAAGAAAGCAGCTGATTCAGTAGCGCGAGCTGCAATAAGGGCTCGGTGTCATTATGTTAATAAAAAATGGCTCGGCGGTATTTTAACGAATTGGTCCACTACAGAAACTAGACTTCAAAAGTTCAGGGACTTGAGAATGGAACAAAAAACAGGAAGACTAAACCGCCTTCCGAGGGGGGATGCGGCTCGATTGAAGAGACAGTTATCTGACTTGAAAACATATCTGGGGGGGATTAAATATATGACGGGGTTACCCGATATTGTAATAATTCTTGATCAGCAAGAAGAATATACGGCTCTTCGAGAATGTCTCACTTTGGGAATTCCAACGATTTGTTTAATTGATACAAACAGTGACCCGGATCTGGCAGATATTTCGATTCCAGCGAATGATGACGCTATTGCTTCAATCCGATTAATTCTTAACAAATTAATATTTGCAATTTGTGAGGGTCGTTCTAGTTATATACGAAATCCCTGATTAATTAGAAGATAAATAAATATAATAATAAGATAAATAAATAATTTTGCGAACTATATGAATTTATGGAATTGGTTCTTATTTCTGAATCGCACAAAAACAAAAGAGATAAAAAGAACTGGGGATATTCTGTGATTAGTTGTTATTCAAAATAGAAAATAAAAATGGACAACGTTAAAAAAAAAAAGATAGTTGAATCAAAATAATTCCTTTTTTTTCATTCAGAGGGCAATATGAATGTTCTATCATGTTCCATCAACACATTAAAGGGGCTATATGATGTATCCAGTGTGGAAGTAGGCCAGCATTTCTATTGGAAAATAGGGGGGTTTCAAGTCCATGCTCAAGTACTTATTACGTCTTGGGTTGTAATTGCTATTTTATTAGGGTCATCTATTGTAGCTGTTCGGAATCCACAAACCATTCCGACTAATGGCCAGAATTTCTTTGAATATGTCCTTGAATTCATTCGAGATGTGAGCAAAACTCAGATTGGAGAGGAATATGGTCCATGGGTTCCTTTTATTGGAACTCTCTTTCTATTTATTTTTGTTTCTAATTGGTCTGGGGCCCTTTTACCTTGGAAAATCATAGAGTTACCTCATGGAGAGTTAGCTGCACCTACGAATGATATAAATACTACTGTGGCTTTAGCTTTACTTACGTCAGTAGCCTATTTTTATGCCGGCCTTAGCAAAAAAGGATTAGGTTATTTTGGTAAATACATTCAACCAACTCCGATCCTTTTACCCATTAACGTTTTAGAAGATTTCACAAAACCCTTATCACTTAGCTTTCGACTTTTCGGAAATATATTAGCGGATGAATTAGTAGTTGTTGTTCTTGTTTCTTTAGTGCCTTTAGTGGTTCCTATACCTGTAATGTTTCTTGGATTATTTACAAGCGGTATTCAAGCTCTTATTTTTGCAACTTTAGCTGCGGCTTATATAGGTGAATCCATGGAGGGGCATCATTGACTAATTTTCGAAATAGTTTTTAGAGAATCGCCTTGGTGAACATAAATATAAACATACCTAGACAAAGGGGTCTATACGATCTCGAGGACTAGTAAAAAAGATTACGATATTCGAGAATTGTAAAAAAAAAAGGAAAGAGATCTAAAAGATCTTTTTCCTAAACTTCATTTTACCAATTTAGACCCCCTTCCGATTCAATGAATATTCTCTTTAGAGTGATAGTGTCTTGATTGTTTTATTCATTCAATTCCAATTTTAGGAGTCATAATCCGAATAAGAATTCTTTATTTGATTTGTTTACAATATGCGATTAGACTTTTCTAGAGCCATTCCCATTTCAGTCGGGTTTTTTATTCAATTCACCGATTGACCAAAACAAAATATTGAATATTAATAAATAATCAATTACATCAACTTAGATCACTTATATTTTTATATAATGATTTACAATGATTCAGCCTAAGGAATTCGTCCGTTTAGTGTCCATTTAGATTGATTCTATCCATCTGAGATAATGATAAATAAAAGGAAGAGAAAAGTTTACAGATTACAAAAAAAAATGGGTTGTTTAGCAGAGCGGGATCAAACTAGGTGTAGGGAAATATATAATGGCTATAAGCCAACTTTCCTGTGTAGATGTTTTGAAAAATGATTTTATAATCCGATTGAATCTAAGATATGAAACGAATAGTTGGTTTACGTTATGGACGAAAGACATGTATATGGAATATTAGGCATTAACTAGTTATATATTAGTATTAGTTAGTTATATATTAGTATTAGTTAAAAGATATATCTAATCGGCCATATTACTGGGAGTTTAGATCGAGATTCCAATAAAAGCCCTTCTTTTCGGTTGTAAAACTGTAATTGTGAATTGAATATTGAATAAAGAAATTCAATCCCGAAAAGAAGCGAAGAGTTTGAATTCAAAGAATGGCTCGGAATAAAGAAAGAAATGAAAAAACAAAAGGTTGTATGAATTCACAAAAACGCCATGGGCAGAAACTAAAAATAAAAAAGAAATATCAGATATCGAAGTAATTCTAATGATTTAATAATATTATTTATTACTTCAATTTGAAATTTTGAGTTGTTTCGACTGTATGAAAATCTTATCGCTGAAATAATTAAGTCATAGTTTATTGGTTGATTGTATCATTAACCATTTCTTTATTTTGTTTTGTTGCGAGGAATTTATTATGAATCCATTGATTTCTGCCGCTTCCGTTATTGCTGCTGGGTTGGCCGTTGGGCTTGCTTCTATTGGACCTGGGGTTGGTCAAGGTACTGCTGCAGGCCAGGCTGTAGAAGGTATTGCGAGACAGCCCGAGGCGGAGGGAAAAATACGAGGTACTTTATTACTTAGTCTGGCTTTTATGGAAGCTTTAACAATTTATGGATTGGTTGTTGCATTAGCACTTTTATTTGCGAATCCTTTTGTTTAATCCTAAAAATACGTATTTTTTGATTTTATTGACTTGTGCTTGATGCTTGCTTTTTCAAATTATATCAAGATTTAACTCTTTATTTATTTTTCTTTATTTATTTTTAGTGGGACAATTATGGTATGGGAAGGACTGATTTGAGAATGAGGAAGTAGTATACGAACGAACTCGCTTTCTTCCTTCCCCCTTCTTAGTCCAATCAAAACCTTTTTTAGGAAGTGTTGCAGGACAAATAAAAATTCGCAATTAACACGAGACCTAGTACTAAATTATAATAAATATTGTTCTTATTAGAAATTCTAAATTTCTAATTACCGAAAAAGGGTAAGTAAATGAATAGAATACAGATAAATGCATAAAAGAACAATAATATAGAAAATATCAATATAAATATGTATATAGAAAAATAGAAATATATAGAATAAAAAAGATAATTTAATTAATCTGTCTATATCTATAAAATAAGAGGAGATCCATATGAAAACTATAACCGACTCTTTCGTTTTTTTTGGTCACTGGCCATCCGCCGGGAGCTTCGGGTTTAATACCGATATTTTAGCAACAAATCTAATAAATCTAAGTGTAGTTCTTGGTGTATTGATTTTTTTTGGAAAGGGAGTGTGTGTGAGTTGTTTATTTCAAGAATACGCTGGATTGAACCAGATAACCTCTTTTTTTTTTTTTTTGGTTTAACTAGGAAAGAAAAGGTGCATGGTCCTGCGAATTACTTTTGAATAAATTAATAAATGAATAAATTAATAAGAAAATCGTTAAGAACCATAGCATTTCGCGGTTCATTGGTAAATAGACTTTGATTCTCTATCAACCAATAACGTGGGGCCATTAATTTAATATGGTTAAAGCTAAACTGTTTGAAGTCCGGATGCAGCAAAGTACTCTTTCTACTACTATGTTAATAGATAAATGGGTTCAAAATTTAAAATGAATAGTTGGAAATTGTTTTCGATAGAGAACACTCATGTCGAAAAAAAATGATTTGAACCCTCCTTTTTTTTCGAAAAACGGGGATCTCCCCCATTCTTATCCAATGCTGAATCGATAACCTATGCATAAAGTAAATTCTTTGGATTGGAAGAAAAGAAA